TTCTTACATATGATTATATGAATATGATATGGATATGATTTCTTAATTTATTCAGAAGTAATTCGCGAGATCATGCACCTTTCTTTACTAGTTATACCGAAAAGAAGTGCCGCTGGTTGAATCCAGTCTATTCTTGAAATAAACAACTCGCACACACTCCCTTTCCAAAAAAGATCAATACACCAATCACTACACTTAGATTTATTGGATTTGTTGCTAAAATATCGGTATTAAATCCGAAACTCCCGGCGGATGACCAATGACCCAGGGAAACGAAAGAATCGGTTACATTTTTCATAGGATCTCCTCTTATAGATAGACTAAGAACATAATTTTTTGTTGTATTACTTGACCTATTTCCTATTTATAAATCGAAAATAGAATAAAAATAGATTCCATTTCACAATCTATTTGTTTTTTTTTCAATTGAGATTTCTAATAAGAATAAGACTCATTCAAATAGAATTAGGTACCAGGTTTCGTGTAAATTGTGAAATACCTCGTTTGTTGCACCCTTTCCTAAAAAGTTTTCGTTGGACTAAGAAGGGGAAGGAAGAAAGCGAGTCGGCAACACTAATTCCTCATCCCCAAATCAGCCCTTCCCCCCGGTTTTCTCAACGAATAAGTAATTGTCGGAGCGTAATCTTGTTATAATGCGAAAAAGCAAGCAGGCAAGCGTCAAGTCCAACGAAAAAAATACGAATTTTTTTCGGATTAGGATTAAACAAAAGGATTCGCAAATAAAAGAGCTAATGCTACAACCAACCCATAAATTGTTAAAGCTTCCATAAAAGCCAAACTAAGTAATAAAGTACCTCGTATTTTACCCTCTGCTTCGGGCTGTCTAGCAATACCTTCTACAGCTTGGCCTGCAGCAGTACCTTGACCAACTCCCGGTCCAATAGAAGCAAGCCCTACAGCCAATCCAGCAGCAATAACGGAAGCGGCAGAAATAAGTGGATTCATGATAAGTTCCTCGAACAAAAAAAAGAAATGATTAATGATACAATCAACGAATAAATTATGACTTAATTATTCCATCGACTAAGATTCAGCCAGTCGAAGTCAGTAAAAACTCCGAATTGAAATAAGAATATTCCATCAGATCATCAGAAAGGCTTTCTCCTTTTTAGTTCCTATTTGTTGAGTCTTTCCTGAATCCTATACAACTTGAGTTTCTCATTTCCTTCTTTCTAACCATTCTTTGAATTCTTCGACTCTTTACTTGATTTTATTTGTTTATCACTCATTCTCATAAATAAAATAAATGAAAAAAACATAAAAAAAGACTTCTATTGATATACCCGTCTATTATTAATATTAATTAATTTCAAGTAGGGCTTACTATTAGTTCATATATAACTAGCCAATATATAATATCCAATATACATGTCTTTCTTCCATAACGTAAACCCGGTATTCTACCTTAAATTCAATTGGATTCTAGAATCTTTCTTGGAATTGAAACATCTACAAGAGTTTACTTATAGCTATTCGATTCCATATACCTAGTTCGGCCTTTCTAGACTAATAGCTCCCCCCTCTAATATCCCGTTTTTTATATTACTTTCTATTCCTAGAGAACATACAAGTATGTTTTCTCTAAGTAGATTATCTTGATTGAAACATATATTGACTGGATCTAAGAACAAAAACTCTTTCTAAAATAAAATGAATTAATGATGACCCTCCATGGATTCACCTATATAAGCTGCGGCTAAAGTTGCAAAAATAAGAGCCTGAATACCGCTTGTAAATAATCCAAGAAACATGACAGGTATAGGAACTACTAAAGGTACTAAAGAAACAAGAACAACAACGACTAATTCATCGGCTAATATATTTCCGAAAAGTCGAAAACTCAGGGATAGAGGTTTTGTGAAATCTTCTAAGATGTTAATGGGTAAAAGAATTGGAGTTGGTTGAATGTATTTACTAAAATAACCCAATCCTTTTTTTGTAAGACCCGCATAGAAATATGCCACTGATGTGAGTAAAGCTAAAGCTACGGTAGTATTTATATCATTCGTAGGTGCGGCTAACTCCCCATGAGGTAACTGTATTATTTTCCAAGGTAAAAGAGCCCCTGACCAATTAGACACAAAAATAAATAGAAACATAGTTCCAATAAAGGGAACCCAAGGACGATATTCTTCTCCAATCTGAGTTTTGCTCACGTCTCGAATGAATTCCAGGACATATTCAAAGAAATTCTGACCGTCAGTCGGAATGGTTTGTGGATTCCGAACAGCTATGGTGGCTGAGCTTAATAAGATAGCAATTACAACCCAAGAAGTAATAAGTACTTGGCCGTGGACTTGGAAACCACCTATTTGCCAATAGAAATGTTGGCCGACTTCTACACCGGATATATCATATAATCCTTTTAGTGTATTGATTGAACATGATAGAACATTCATATTGTCCTCTGACAGAAATATAACCTTAAAAAAAAATATTATTTTGATTCAACCATTGCTTTCTCGACTTGTCTACTTCACTCGTATATAATACCAACAAATCACAACATATCCCCAGTATTCTTATTCTTATATCTTTTTTGATATTCAGGAATCCTAACCGATTTAACTCTATTAATATTAATTCGAATTCAATTCTAAAATTCACTAAAGTCGTGTTTTTACTATGAATCAAGGATTTCTTATATAGCTAGAACGGCCTTCACAAATTGCGAATACTAATTTGGTGAGAATTAATCGAATTGAAGCTATAGCGTCATCGTTCGCCGGAATCGAAATATCTGCAAGATCAGGGTCACAATTTGTATCGATTAAACAAATCGTTGGAATTCCCAAAGTAATACATTCTCTAAGGGCTGTATATTCTTCTTGCTGATCAACGATGATTACAATATCCGGCACCCCTGTCATATATTTAATCCCACCCAGATATGTTTGCAAGTGAGATAATTGTCTCTTCAACACGGCTGCATCTCTCTTCGGAAGACAGGCCAGTCTTCCCGCCTTTTGTTCCATTCTCAAGTCTCTGAACTTATGAAGTCTCGTTTCTGTGGTGGACCAATTCGTTAACATACCCCCAAGCCATTTTTTATTGACATAATGACACCGAGCCCTTATTGCAGCCCATGCTACTGAATCAGCTGCTTTATTTTTTGTCCCAACAATTAAAAATTGTTTTCCTTTACTTGCTGCATCAAAAACTAAATCACAAGCTTCTGATAAAAAACGAGCAGTTCTAGTAAGATTTGTAATATGAATACCTTTACGCTTTGCAGAGATATAGGGTGACATTCTAGGATTCCATTTCCTAGTACCATGGCCAAAATGAACTCCCGCTTCCATCATCTCTTCCAAATTGATGTTCCAATATCTTCTTGTCATTTCTCCTCACACTTTCTCTTTTTTTAAGAGATGAGGTATCCCGAAATAAAAAATTGTTCCGACGGAACCTTCTCTTTGACGGCGAATTGCCCCTCGATACACAATTCAAACCATTAATTCCTTTCTATTCCTTATTTTATTAAAAAAAAAATACCCGTAAGAAATACAGAACAGATAAATAGGAGGAATACGTTCTTAAATTAGCTAAACTAGAGTTTTGGTGTATCATTGCAATTTTTTTTAAACACATGAATTAAATAATTCTCTGTGATAAAACAAAATATCGTTCATTTCCCCACCGAATAGATTCTTATTTTTGTTTTTCAAAGGAATGCTCTTAGGTTGCCTTGAGCGATGTACTAATCCTTTGAATCCGGTACCAACGGGTATCATTCCTCCCAGAACCACGTTTTCTTTTAAGCCTTTTAACCAATCGATACGGCCCCGGAGAGCAGCTTTTGCTAAAACTCGAGCAGTTTCTTGAAAACTTGCTTCGGATATAAAACTTTGAGTATTCAAAGAAGCTCTCGTTATTCCCAATAAGACGGCTCGGTAAGAGATCGCTTCTTCCAAAGCACGCCCTGTTCGTTCCGCTCGCAACAATCCAACGAGCTCTCCTGGTAAAAAAACATTAGACATTCCATCTTCTGAAACCAAGACTTTTGATGTTATTTGCCGTACAATAATTTCTATATGCCTATTATGGATCTGTACCCCTTGGGATCGATAAACCTTTTGGATCTTATTAACCAAAGCGATACGACTTTGCACTATAGTTAGCTCAGCGCCAATCAAGAATCCCCAAGGAAGTCCAAGAATTCCTGTTATACGTTCATTCCAAGCACCAATCCTCCTTTCTAGATTTATCGATATTGACTCAAGCGAACGAACTTCTAAGACTTGTTCCACCTTTGGAAGGCCTTGCGTTATATCACCAGACCTCGATTTTTCATATATAAATGTAACTAATGTATCTCCTTCATAAATGATTTCCCCATAATGGCCATGAACAGTCGCTCCTGGGGTGGCCAAATAGGGCTTAGCTGCTCTTATTACTATAGAGTCAACTTGAACCATTAGAACTTGACCCGCCTTTAGGTGTGGCCCCTTTTTGGCTATACATACATTTTCACAAAGAAATTGTCCAAGACTTATTTTTATGGAGGCCTCTTCCCAATAATTGTGATGAAGACAATGCCAATTCAATTGGAACGGATTAAAAATAATGTTCCTTACTGGATCGGGATTATAAATCTTCCTATTTTCATCGATTAAGTAATATTTCATTACTCGAAAAGTTTGTTTTAAATTGTCAAGTTGCAAATAGTTAGTTACCAAGATCTGATTATGAGTTAGTAAATGGTAAAATGAATCAAAATTCGCAATTTGAAGGGCTGCTCCAAAAGGGCCCGACGAATTCCTAATTGGAATTATAGGATCGGGTTCTTTGTAATATTTTCGACTCTTGAATGGACCCATTCGAAAACAATTGGCTGATGACAAAATGATAAAAGATTGGCATTCCTTCGTTCTATTCAACAACGTACGAACAGTTTCATGATTTTGGCTAAATGATTGTTGAAGTCTTGCTTTTGAGTAAATGGAAAAAAATGGAGTCATATGATCTGATCCAGTATA